GAATTTCCAGATATATTACTCAAAAGAATCGACACAATACGCCTAGTCGATTGGAATTGAGAAAATTCTGTCCCTATTGTTACAAACATACGATTCATGGGGAGATAAAGAAATAGATCGAAGGAGGGCCTGTTTGTCACCCTTCCAAGGAACAGGAAAAATGACATATTATATATATAACATATAGTTAATAATATAACTAAACCAAATCCTATTTCTTAATTCTAATTCATTTTTGATCCGACTGAAATAGAAATAGGATTTTCAGGGATAAGGAATAAACAAACCATGGATAAATCCAAGCGACCTTTTCTTAAATCCAAGCGATCCTATCGTAGGCGTTTGCCCCCGATCCAAGCGGGGGATCGAATTGATTATAGAAATATGAGTTTAATTAGTCGGTTTATTAGTGAACAAGGAAAAATATTATCTAGACGAGTGAATAGATTGACCTTGAAACAACAACGATTAATTACTATTGCTATCAAACAAGCTCGTATTTTATCTTTGTTACCTTTTCTTAATAATGAGAAACAGTTTGAAAGAACCGAGTCGACCGCTAGAACTACTGGTTTTAGGACCAGAAATAAATAGGCTTACTCTTCAATGGAATCAAAATTCCAATCCGAACTCAAACGCAGATGGATGTTTTGTTCGAACAATCCAAGAATCTAGATTTGATTGTCGTGTCGTAAGAAAAAAAAAGAATCACAGAATCGGGGAAGAATAAATCTTTTTTTTTTTTTGAGTGCGTTCGCTCATTTTGACGACTTTATCATCTTATCAATTTTTTATCATACTAATTTTGATTATACCTTCCCGGAGTTCATTCTCCGGGGAACATCATTTAAATTTTTCCGGTGGATTCCTTACAATCCCCTTCTTTTATGATCTCATTGGAAATCATATAAAGACAATTCCTATTTAATATAGCTATTTGTGCAAGTATTTTACGATTAAGAAGTAATTTCCTCTTGTACAGGTTGTGTATTAATTGGCTATAACTATAGGATACCCTTTTCTCGCGAATTACTGCATTTATCCGAGTGATCCACAAACGACGAAAATCTCTTTTTTGCCTATCTCTATCCCGATGAGCAGAAACCAAAGCTCTTATTTTCTGTTGAGTAATAGTTCGAGTAAGTCTTGAATGAGCCCCCCGAAAGCTTGATGCAAATAAACGAATTTTTGTTCTACGTTTACGAGCTACATATCCTCGTCTAATTCTGGTCATTGAATAAATGAAACTTTGATGAATAACTAATTGATTTCCGTTCTTTCAGTTATTATTTTCCTCTTTACTGGTCGATTAATAACAAAACGGATTCTTCCAATGTATAAAATAAAAATTCCAATGGCTTTTGCTACTATAACCTTCCCAACCACTATTTTTTCTTTTTTTTAGGCATTTCACCGCTAAATAATAAATTGATTGATACTAGGTATCAAAAAAAATATAGTAAATCAAAAAATAAATATAAATGGATAAAGAAATAGTGGTTCCATCGTTTCTATGGTTACTTCTTAAACGGCGAGGTCCTCTCTATACACCGGAGCCCCTTCTTTCATTTAATCAATATTATTGGTAACTTGTACAGTTCACACCCTTTGGCTCTACCCATGAATTTTTTAGTAATAGGTCTTTCACAACGAGATCTACCCATACAGTAACGGTATTTAATTATGAAAGTTAGCTAGGTAGCTGACCCTCTTAGTCCGTTCTTGCAAGAGTGGGAACATCATTTTTCTGCTTGTTAAATAGGATTTCCCCCGCTTAATGGATAACCATTTCTTACCAATGGGGAATTGCTTCTCATCTTAAATTCAGGTGATTGGATTTGCACCAATGGAAACCATAAATTGTATACACAGGGATATAAGAGATCCTTTTGATTTTTAGATAGTGAGTGGAATTCTTCCATTCTATCCTATTCATATTCTATCCTATTCACTGGTACTGATCATTGATACTGGAAAAATTATTTCCTTTCTTGTGTACCAGCTCATGATCTGAACGCGTCACACATACACCCTAGTACATGTTCCTCGGCGCTGAGGACATCCCCGAAGAGCGGGGGATTTCGTGACATTTCTTATTGGCTGTCTTGTGTTTCTAATAAGTTGTTTAATGGTTGGCATGCTGAATCGTATACATAATAGGCTGGTTTAGATCGATCCTAACCGGATGATTATGAATTGCTTCTATTTATAGTTAATAGAATATTAAACGCGGTAAGAATATAAATAAAATCTCAATAAAATCACAGATTTTCGCAAAATCCCTGCTATTTTCATTCAACCGCTACAAGATCAACAATTCCATGAGCTTGGGCTTCTGTTGCTGACATAAAAACATCCCTTTCCATATCTTCGGATACAACCCATAAGGGGTTGCCCGTTCTTTGTACATAAACCCTTGTGATGGTTTCGCGCAGTTTCAGTAGTTCTTCCGCTTCCAGGATAAACTCTCCCGTTTGTGCCTCATAAAAAGAGCTAGCGGGTTGATGGATCATTACCCTGATGATAAATAAATGATTCCTCTATCTTGCATGATGAGGTGAAAACAAAAGAATAAAATAACAAGAAAAAAGATAGAATTGAACAACCGTACAGGCATCTTTTGTGCAGTGCATACGGCTCTATAATGGAATTTACTTTTACCTTCCATCGAATAAAGAGAAAATATAGGATCTATCAGACCCAGATCGGCAAATGATCCAATTACCACCCTTCCTTTCGGGGGAGTTAAAAAATACTATGATGGTTCCGTTGCTTTATATATTTATTTCGTCTGTGATTCAGCAATCCCAAAGTTTCTTTTTGAGCAAAGCAAAAAAGAAACTTTTCATTTTCGTACTTTTTCATAACATAAATATTGTTAAAATCCTTTCGGTGTGAAAACAAAAAAAGTTTGTGACGCTGAAATGGACTCCCGATAGATAAGAGAAAATCGGAAATACCTTTTATCTCATACTACTCTTTCGATACATAATCTAATGTTTTGAAAACAAAATAATAATTTTCTCATATCGAATTCGAAGTGCCATGCTATTATTACTTAATATTCCTGCGAAGGCATAGTCCTTTTTCTCTCAAATAAAAAAAACTCAATGGCGCCAAGCGTGAGGGAATGCTAGACGTTTGGTAATTTCTCCTCCGACCAGGATAAAGGATCCCATTGAAGCGGCCAACCCCATGCATATTGTATGTACATCTGGTCGTACAAATTGCATGGTATCATAAATAGCTACTCCGGGTATTACCCATCCTCCGGGAGAGTTTATAAACAAATACAGATCTTTGGTATCATCCTCTATACTGAGATATACCATAAGACCAATAAGTTGATTAGAGATCTCACTATCAACCTCTTGGCCTAAAAAAAGCAATCTTTCTCGATAAAGTCGGTTGATTAGGATAAAATACTATCCCTTAGGAACCGTACATGCACCTTTTGATGCATACGGTTCAAAAAAAATTGCGAAAAAAAAGAATCAATGTGTAGATTCCAGCCCCCTTTATTTTTGCATAGTAGGCTCTGTCTAACTTTTAACGAAGGAACTTTTTCTTCCATTTTTAAAGAAAGATAAGTTTTAGCGCGTTTCCCTATAATATGAAATATAAAAAAAATTCACTAAACTTATCGAACTAACTTTTCATTGATGTATTGTTTCATCGAGATCCAATCCAAATCACGATGTCATTTTCTTGTTCCTGAATGGGCCTCTTCAATTCTTTTAGGTTTATGCTCTACTCCAGGTAAAGATATGCCCGATTTCAATTTGCACATATAGGACAAATACTTCCCAATACCACTTCTTTTTTTTTTTCAATTCATTTGATGTCTTCCGTCAAATATTCGGCGTATTCATCATATTATTCGATTGATTAACACTTTGAAATCACCCCTATTTATAAAAAAAATCGTTTATGATACAAGTAGTAATCATGGATCTATTACGGATTGGGTTTTTTCTAAACGGAGCCTGGATATTTCATTTTATTGGTCCAACCAAGCCAACCATAAATTATTTTAATTGATAATATTAATATAGATCCCCCAAAAATGGATCTAATTGCACTTCACGCTCCAAATTTTTGATAATTAAATCAATCTTTCTTGGGCGAAACAGAGGATATCTCGATCGGGGGAGAGAACGGGGAAATCCCATATGACCCAATATATCTGACAAGTCGCACTATACGTCAACCCAAGATGCATCTTCCTCTCCAGGACTTCGAAAAGGTACTTTTGGAACACCAATAGGCATTAAATGAAAGAAAAAATAATTAAGTACTATATTTCACTTTGATGTGGAAACGTAATAATGGGTTTAATTGTCTTCATAATATTTTATTATATTTTATCCATATATTGGATAAGGTCATAAAGGAAGAGAAGACAGAATGAATAAAGTAAATAAAATTCTTACGAATAAGTCCTTCGAATGATGAACAAGTATGGATGTATTCACTCATAGAAAACGCGCTCAACCCCCCATTGCGTATTGGTACTTATCGGGTATAGAATAGATCTGCTTCTCTTTGTTCCTACGAACAGAATTGTTTCATTATTGCCAACAGAATAGAACAAATATTAACTCCTGCTCCGAGATAATCCACTGAAGGAGGGAGGTCCATAGCATAGTTTTTTCAATGCAATAAAGTTACATAGTGCCTATTTTTCTTTGATAAAGGGGTATTTCCATGGGTTTGCCTTGGTATCGTGTTCATACCGTTGTATTGAATGATCCCGGTCGGTTGCTTGCTGTCCATATAATGCATACAGCTCTGGTTGCTGGTTGGGCCGGTTCGATGGCTCTATATGAATTAGCCGTTTTTGATCCTTCTGATCCCGTTCTTGATCCAATGTGGAGACAAGGTATGTTCGTTATACCCTTCATGACTCGTTTAGGAATAACCAATTCATGGGGTGGTTGGAGTATCACAGGAGGGACTATAACGAATCCAGGCATTTGGAGTTACGAAGGTGTGGCCGG